AAAATCCTTTCTTCTTCTAATTTTTTTATCTTCCCATTCATTTCCTGTGGACTCTTTGTCTCCTAATTCCTTCCATTCTACCAAAGAATTATCTGTAATAATTCGCAAATCCGAATCGGCTAATTGTTCTCTAATAGCACCTGCCCCCGTAGAGATTTCTCGATTTCTAAATTTATCGAAACCTTGAGTAGTAAAAAAAAGTGGGATGCTGTATTTCCAGGATTGGATTTCATATTCGAATGAACCTCGTAATCGTAAGAAAGTAGGTTTTTTAGCTATGGACCTAGCAAAAGAAAAATTGAGATAGGTTCCTATAGGATTGGATTCCCCCCCCCTCACAATCGGACGTGAAGGTTTCCTCTCATCCGGCTCGAGTAGTTACACCAAATAAAGAAAGGGGTTCTTCTTCTTTTTAAACTTTGTTCGAGAAAATCCTACAAAAAGCTACTCTTTACTCAAGTTCCCAGTAAGGACCAGCCTTTCATTGATTCATTCTTATCTTATTTTTTTTATTTTCACTCTAACTTTTTTACTTTAATTTTATATTTATTTATGTTTACGAAAAAATGAAATGGGAAATTATTGAGTAGTCTACTTCCCCTCAAATGATGAATTCACTGAAATGAAAAGAATATTTTTTGACTCTTAAAGGATTTATTTGTCTATATATTATATTGTTCCATTCGATCTTTTTTAGGTCCCTACTCACCTCGATGGTTATGACATGATGCCCCTTGAAGCATATATGCGATAGATAGGCTCCTGTAACCATGCTATATTCACTTGCCTGAACAGAATTTCTCTCTAAAAGAAATGGAATGTATAATTCCACCAAAGAAATTCCACAAAACAAAAAAGTCTTTTTTCACGAGGTATAACTAGCTATTCCTATATTATCTGTTTCGTAATCGACCATGGATCAATTACCCTTTACTTACATTTTTAAGTCTTGAATGCACCCATAATTCTGAGCTTCATGTTCCTCCTCCCAAGATACACGTCAGAGCCGGGGGCATCCCAATCAGATTGAATGGGATAACAGTTTCTCAATCCGAATCTGTCAAATTAAAATTTAGATCAAATCACACATCGCAATATACTAGGCCCTCTAATTCCCTAAGGGGCTTATCTAAAAGATTCGCAATATAACTAGGAAAGCATTTCAAATACCACACATGAGTCACTGGACATGCGAGTTTGATGTATCCCATTTTGTACCTGCGTATCTGAGAATCAACAAATTCTACCCCACATTCTTCACAAGATTTCGGGTCTTCTTTTTCAACCCCAATAGCTCGGTAATTTACACAAGCACAAATACCACTTTTTATGGGTCCAGAAATTCTTTCACAAAACAATCCATCTTTCTCCGGTTTATTGGTTTTATAATGAAAAGTATAGGGTTTTTTCACCTCTCCAACTATCTCTCCATTGGGTAGAATTTTATTTGCCCAAGCCCTGATTTGTTGAGGGGAAACTGGTCCAATTCGAAGTTGTTGATGTTTATACTGGTCGATCATAGAATCGAAATTCTGATTCATTGAGATTAAGCTTCCTTCCTATTAATCTGAAAGTTCTTTTCAGATACAAGGAAATGATTCAGTTCTAGGGCCAAAGATCGTAGTTCTCGAACGAGCACTCGAAAAGATTCTGGAGCACCCTCTGGGTTAGGTACTGTTCCTCCAATAATCGTAGCACCAAGTACTTCTTGACGAGCTCTAATATGATCAGATTTATAAGTAAGCATTTCTTGTAAGATATGAGCAACACCAAATCCCTCTAGAGCCCAAACTTCCATTTCTCCTACTCGCTGCCCCCCTTGTTTGGCCCTACCTCTAAGGGGTTGTTGTGTAACAAGTGCGTAATGCCCACTGGAACGTCCATGGATTTTATCATCAACTTGATGAATTAATTTTAGGATATAGGACTTTCCCATTAGAACAGGTTGTTCAAAAGGATCTCCTGTTCTTCCATCAAATATTCTGCTTTTTCCCGGATATTCGGGTTCAAATACCCATGGATTTTTTGTTTGCTTACTGGCTTCATATAATTCAGAAAAAACAAGTTTTCTTGAGGACTCTTGCTCATATCTCTCATCAAAGGGTGCTATTCTATAATGTCTCTTTAACAGATCCCCCGCTAACCCGAGTGAACATTCAAATATCTGTCCCACATTCATTCGTGAGGGGACTCCCAATGGGTTGAATACCATATCAACGGGCGTTCCATCTTGCAAATAGGGCATATCTTGTCTAGACAAAATTTTCGAAATTATACCTTTATTCCCATGCCTTCCAGCTATTTTATCCCCCACTTTGATTTCACGTTTATGTGAAATATATACACGAATCCTTTCTTGATTATAATTGGAACCCCCCTTTCTACGGATCCATCTCACATCAATAACTCGGCCCCTTCCACCTATAGGTAGTCTTAGCGAAGTTTCTTTTGAAGTGGATACCTGAATGCCAAGTATAGCTCGTAATAATCTATCCTCTGGGGCATATGATGATTCATTCGCTGTCTGAGGTGTTAATTTACCTACTAAGATATCACCTGTTTCTATCCAAGATCCCAGCATAACAATTCCATTTCTGTCTAAATTTCGGAGTAAATGAGCCTCTAAATGCGGAATCTCCTTAGTTATTCTTTCAGGACCTTGGCTTGTTACATGAGTCTGAATTTCATATTTCCGGATGTGAAAAGAAGTATAAATATCTTCATAAATCAGACGTTCACTAATTAGTACTGCGTCTTCAAAATTGTAACCTTCCCATGGCATATAAGCTACTAATACATTTTTTCCTAAAGCGAGTTCCCCACCAGCTGTGGCCGCACCACCCGCTAGAATTTGTCCCTTTTTAATATATTTACCCCGCCGAACCTGAGTTTTTTGATGCATAAAAGTATTCTTGTTGGAACGTTGATACATAACTAATGGAATGCTTAGAGTATCCCCATTACTTGAGAAAACGATCTTGTGAGTATCAGTATAAATGATTTTTCCCTTGTGTTCGGCTATAGCTGAAATACCCGAATCTAGAGCCGTTTGGCCTTCCAACCCAGTTCCAACAATGCACTTTTCGGAACGAGAAAGGGGAACTGCTTGGCGCTGCATATTAGAACTCATTAAAGCTCGATTCGCATCATTATGCTCGATAAAAGGAATGAGGGAAGCTCCAATAGAAAAATATTGGAAAGGAAAAATGCTTCTAAGATGAATCTCTTCCCATGCAATAGTCAGGAATTCTTGACGATATCGAGCCGGAACAACCTGTTGTTCTTGAATACCCCGATTCAAGGCCAAAGAATTTCCTGCTGCTACCATATAATATTCATCTCTATTTGGTGATAAATAAACCATCTGTGCCTCTTTTGATCTCTCAGATAATTCATAAAAAGGACTCTCTATAGATCCCCAATAACCAACCTTAACATGAGTAGCTAATGATCCAATAAGTCCAACATTGATTCCTTCGGACGTGTCAATTGGGCAAATACGTCCATAGTGACTCGGGTGAATATCTCGTATCCGAAAACTAGCAGTTCGCCCCGTCAATCCCCCAGGACCCAAATAACTCCATTTTCGCCCATGAACAATTTGTGTCAACGGATTAGTTCGATCCAAAACTTGAGATAAAGGGTGTAGGCCAAAAAACGATTCATAAGTAGTTGTTAATGAAGTTGAAGTTACCAAATTTTGAGGAGTCGGTATCAATTTATGCCTGATTGCTCCACATATAGTTCCTCGAACCGCATTTTCTAAACGAACAAGAGCCAATCCGAATTGATCCTGTAATAGATCTGCGACAGAACGAATACGTTTATTTTTCAAGTGATTCATATCGTCAAGTATACCCATTCCAAATTTCATTTCAATCAAATGATCCACAGCAGCCAATAGATCTTGTGGTAACAAAAATGTATTGTTTTGGGGTATATCAAGATTCAGTCTCCGGTTTATATTTCGTCGACCAATCTTTCCTAATTCACATCTTTGGTAAAAAAATTTCTTTTGTAATTCCTTGCATAAGGACTCAGAAAATACCGGATCTCCCCCTACCCCTACACAAGCAAATTGTTGATAAAACTCCAGAATAGCATTTTCTTTTGACACAATCTTTTTTTTCTCTTTTTCATTCGGGAAAGACAAGAAAATCTCAGGGTAACAAACATTATCTAGAATTTCTCTTATATTCGAACCCATAGCTGATGATAGAACTAGAATAGATATTTTTTGTTTTCTACTTACACGGGCCCATATCCTTGCTTTTCTGTCAATTTCTAATTCTGACCTTCCCCCCCAATCCGATATTATAGTACTGGTATAGACAGAAATTCCGTTATGTTCCAATTCTGAACGGTAGTAAATACCAGGACTTTGCAATATTTGGTTGATCACAATTCGGTATATTCCATTTACTATAGAGGTTCCAAAAGAATTCATTATAGGGATGTTCCCAATAAAAACTGTTTGTTCTTGCATATTTCTATCGGTTTTCCAAATTAAGACCGCGGGTACATATAATTCAGAAGAATATGTGAGTGATTCATATACAGCATCTCTTTCTTTTATCAAGGGCTCTACCAATTGATATGTTTCCACAAATAAATTAAATTCAATTTCTTGATCTCTATCTTCAATTTTTGGAAACTTATGAAATTCTTCCGCCAAGCCCTGATTAATGAACCTAAAAAATCCCTCAAATTGTATCTGACTAAATCCAGGTATTGTGGACATTCCTTCATTTCCATTCTGGAGCATCTTAATCTGAAGTTTCCTCTTTATTGAAAAAATCCCATTATTGGCTTAGCTCACTATTCATCGAACCATACCGATCGATCTAGCAATGATGGAATGGGTATTCTGTTTACTGAATCACATAAAATTTTAGCCAACTCTATCCATATATATCATACGTATGAACGGAAGCAAGACAGAGAAATGGAGGGCATTTTTTACGCAAGTTCGAATTTGAGCCAGGTACAAATAGAAAGAAATTAAAATTGATAAAGCATTCCTGGGAAAAAATTCTGTCACTTAGGTTGACGGAGTCTTTTATCGGTATCGGATAAGAAAATTGATCCAATTTCTACCCAATTCTTTTATTATGATATTACGATCAGGGTACAAAAAATAAAAAAGAAATGAATTTGGGAATCAATCTGCTCTCTATGAATGAGATAAAAACAGAAGAATCAGGAATAGCATAGAGTTTAACTATTTTTAGCACAAACGCTCAAAAAGTAATTCGCAAATCTTTTTTGGTAGTAGAATTTATAAAATACAATTGAATTGCGTACGTAATACTCATAGGAGTAATCTTTAGGAAGTACATACCGGCACATGCCGATATAGCTATCCATATATCGCATCTTTTCTCATAATTGAACTTGGTGCAACATAGGTCAAGTCGCACTCGATCAAAAATCATAATGTCTATTTTTTATTCATTCGGTATCCACGTATAAAAATTCCAGCTCTGTAGTTTACACTGTTCTGGGGTTTACATATACACATATAATATTATAATTAATATTAAAATATTAATATTTAGAATATAATATTAGAATATTATAATTGATTATAATTGTAATTGATAATAATTAGTCGTAAATCAATTGGATTTTTCATCCATTAAGGGAATACAAATGGAATTTGGCGACATGGCCAAGTGGTAAGGCGGGGGACTGCAAATCCTTTATCCCCAGTTCAAATCTGGGTGTCGCCTGATCAACAAAAAAAGACTTGGAAGTTTTTAATCCTGCTGATCGAACTTGACAAATTCTTGCCCCGCAAAAGCATAGGCAAGGGACTAGATCTGTCGATACTTGATTTTGAGAACCCGTAGGTCCTATAAAAGACTGTCATCTTTTTTATCAAAATTGATAAAAATCTGGTTTCTGAGTGTGGCTCAAACAGATACCAATAAGTCTGAAGCAATCCAATCTTATTAATGCATTGGTTTGGGCTATTCTGAATTGAACCAAATAAAAGAAATAATGATAATTCATTCTATTCTGGGCATCAGAACTATGAAAATAAGAAGTCGTAAATCTTGGTATACAAGGATTCCTAAGGTTAAAGATGTGGAAAGAACTGAGCGAGGATACTTTGTATCCAAACTCAGGATAGGCTCTGAGTGCTCAGAAATGAAATAAAAATGGTTATTCTTCTTTTCTTATTTTTTTTTTTTTCTTCTATTTCATTATCTATCTTATACACTTATATATCTTATATATATTTATATATTTAATTTATATATTTAATTTTATATTTTTTTTATATATTTTTATATTTTATTTTATTATTTCCAATTTTCCAATTCTTTCAATTTCAATAGAATCTATTGACTAAGAAATAAAGGACCTTTTTACGAGTGGATTCGTAAAATTGTTTCATCACTAGCCGTAATTAAGAATCCTATTTTGACTCTGCACCATTGATTCCACTATAATTATGAATTAATAATGGAATAAATACTTCATTTCATAGAGATAAGGGACATCATTCACATGGATATAGTAAGTCTCGCTTGGGCTGCTTTAATGGTAGTGTTTACATTTTCTCTTTCACTTGTAGTATGGGGAAGGAGTGGGCTTTAGAGATAGGAATATTAATATTACTAATTTAGTACTTTACTGAATAATATAATTCTATCAATTGTGATCGTTTTGCCAAAGCTGAAAAAAAAAAAATACCTTGACTTAGTTTAGTTTATCTATATTCGTTTAATTCTAAATATTAGTAAATATTAGAATTAGATAATTATATATTTTTTATATTATTATTTTATTATTATTTATTATATTATCTAATAATTATCTAACTAATAATTTAATATTTAATATATATTAGATATGTATAATTGATATGTATAATTATGGTATATATATATATATGATGGTATTATAATATATGCACACACTATTCTTCTTACATTAATTCTTTAGATGGCCTTCCGGATACATATACATAAGCATAAAAAGAGATATAAAAAATCAGGAATTCAATCAGTTGGTCTTGCAATTATTTTTGATGGATCGAAATGCATACAAGTGGGTGTGGAGAAAAAATATAGAATTTAGAGTGCTATTTAATTTTGATGTATGTCTAATATATATTACTAATAAATAATTACTTAATTACTATTAGATTATTAGATATTAGATATATATTATTATATACTTTATATACTATGTAGATTATTAGAATTAGATAATTAGATATTAGATATATATTATATATTATATTATTATTATATTATTAGATATATATATTATTTATATTATTAATTATATATTATATTATTATATATTATTAATTATTATTTATATTATATTAATATATTAATATTATATTATAAATTATAAAATTATATTAATATTATATTCTAAATTATAATAAATTATATTATATTTTTATTATTTTTATTTTTATATTTAATATTATAATTATATTATTATATTATTTATATATTATATATATGTATATAATAT